GAGAACCCCGAGGTAAGGTCACGGCAAGACGAGCCGTTTATCACCACGATAGGTGCTAAGTGGAGGTGCAGTAATGTATGCAGCTGAGGCATCCTAACAGACCGAGAGGTTTGAACTTTGTTCCTGCAAAACTTGATCAAATTGATCAGGCAATGCCACCTAATATTTGGTTGTGTGACAGCAAGCCTATTAATTTAGGGGTCTGGAAGAAAATTCCGTATCGCTTCTCCCTCTATCCAAGGGATAGAGGGAGAGGCGGGTCAGGGGATTGTTTGGAAAGTGCATCCCTACTTCTGGTGTGTCTTCCGGACTGGAGTCGTAGACCCAAACTAATGAGTTCTTCCCCACTCTATGCGTATCCTCTTTCAAGGGTTGATCTTTCAAGGGTTGATATTCTGGTGTCCCAGGCGTAGAGGAACCACACCGATCCATCTCGAACTTGGTGGTGAAACTCTACCGCGGTAACAATACTGCAGGGGGGGCCCTGCGGGAAAATAGCTCGACGCCAGGATAAGAAAAAAAAGTGGAATGCCCTTCATTCTCGTAGGGTTCATCTCTATCCGGAACTCCATATAGCACATCCTTTCACTCTTTTCTCGGTGGGAAAAAAAATGCCGATGAATGAGGGAGGGGGAATCTTGGGATTACGAGTCTTTACCAACCTCCAGAATAGATAGATGGAGGGAGAAGGGAGTTGGTTCCAGTCCAGTCTATTTCATAGAAGTGAATCCTGGAACGGATCCAGTGGGGTCGGGGCCTGTAGCTCAGGGGATTAGAGCACGTGGCTACGAACCACGGTGTCGGGGGTTCGAATCCCTCCTCGCCCGCAATCAATCCCAGATGAAATCTCCCTTCTATCTTCGGATCTTGTATTTTGTATCGGGAGGAGTCGGCATGTAATTTTGGGAGCTACACTATAGCTATCGAGGAGATAAGGGCATTTTCTTCATCTATTGCTCGGTCAATAATTTATTATTCTAAAAATTGGAATGGAAACTCCAAGTATCTGGTTAGGGGTATCTAACCAGATACTTGGCTTATGAATGGGATTTCGAGTCCCACTCCTATTTTGAGTCCCATTCAAAGGATTTGGAGTCCTTTGGAAACAGGGAAAGGATGGGATTTTGAGTCCCATCCCCTATGTGTTTGATGAGACACCAAACAACCAACTACTAAGATTTTTGGTCCATCTCATTTACATTCGAATCTTTGAGAGGAATCACGTTCATATCTCAGTCGTTCCTTTTGTTTTTCTCTTTCTCTTTTCTCTCTCTCCTGTATCTGTAAGACTATTCCTTGAGTTTCGGGTCTCGCTCCAATTCTTTCGGATGTTAGGATTTGCTGTCCCAGTCTTGGTTCGGAGAGAGGAAGAGAAGAGGTGGGACTTACTGCCTCACGTATCTCTGCAACAGGACCCACTCGTCTCTCGAGTCGGAGAGACATTTCCAGTGCTACTTCACTCGGGAAGACAAGCATGGAAATCGACCAAGTAAAAATTTTGAGTTCCATTGGTGAGAAGCGAGAAGTCGAGATACTTCTTCCATTTCCATAAATGCGAGACCTCTGGACGCCTCGCGTAGGATTTGAACCTCCGTACTACGCGGTACTACATTTCGAGTCTAGCATGCCTACCCTTCTTTCGAAGCAGGGGGACGCGGTGGAGTTACGTTCACCAATCCAATTATACAGATATATCTATATGCCTGTCAACTGCTGAACCGAATTTTCATCTCCTTTTTACCAAATTGACTAACTGGGAGACTCCACTCAGGTCAGGTTTAGACGAGGTCCCTGGACCTTTTTCATTACTCATTGCTTCTTCGTGGAGTGGTAGGATTCCACTTCATACTGACGATGGCCGAGGGTTCGAATCTATTCTCGCCCGCAATCAATCATCCCTAAAGGGGTGGTTGATTCCCTCTCCCTACAGAGACTTTTTTTTCACGACCTGACAAGCCCACGCCTATCTCGCAAGCAAATCTTTTTTTCGGTATCAATCAAATAATACCATATGAAGATACAAGAAAGAGAGGCATTCTCCTTCCGCCTAAATACTTGGATGTAGCAGCATGGGTTGTCACTGCCCAACCCCAGCTGTGCATCGCGCGGAAATACTTATATCTCCCCCGGAATAGACGAGTGATCATTTTCCTAGCAAGTGATTCCGGGTGCGAAAAGACAGATACAAGCTAGATAGGAGAATGTCAGGATCAATTACCGAGGAAGATATAACTATTTCGTAAGTTGTAGAGACAGACTAGTTGGGGCAGCAGAAGCAGAACCGGCTTTTGATAAAAGTCGTTTGAGAAAAAAAGTTCGCGTCACAATTTGAAGTGAGTCTAGAATAAAGTATTCCGTGTGATCCCGATAATGGGATCTATTAATATACCCGATAGGATTGATGCTAGTGCACGAATGATCATAGCTATTTCAATAGAACTTTTTGAAATTGAAATTGATGGAGAAACTAATGAATTTTGTATATAAGTTGTGGATGCATCGCTCCTCCCATTCTTCCCAGTGAACATTAATTTAATTATTTTGAGATAATAGTAGATAGAGATGACACTTGTGACGAGCGCTACCAGAACTGATGGGTACGAACCAGCCTTCCATCCATGCCAAAAGAGATAGAGTTTACCGAAAAAACCGGATGGTGGAGGGATACCCCCTAGGGATGGTGAACGTAAAACCGGAGAGAATGTTAGAACAGGATCCTTCATGTATAATCCCGCGTAATCCCTAATATTATCAGTTCCGGTTCGTAAACCAAATGGGGTGATACGAGCAAAAGTTCCCAGATTCATGAGTATATAAATAAACGTATAAGTTGTCATACTTGCATAACCGTTCTCCGGGTCTGCAGCAAGTACTCCAATCATAATATATCCAATTTGGCTTATAGAGGAATAAGCTAGCATACGTTTCATGCTTATTTGAGTAACGGCAACTAGATTTCCTAATATCATGCTAGAAGTGGCCAATAATCCTACCACGATATGCCACTCATTAGGTAAATGTGGGAAAATGAGGCCGAAGAGTCGCGTAAATAAAGCTGGAGCTGCTACTTTAGAGGTGACGGAGAAAAAAGCAACGACTGGTGTAGGAGAGTCAGAGTCGAAAAGAAGATTTTCGATCTTTCCGCTCATTCAGAACCGTGCATGAAATTCTTACTTCACACGGCTCTTGGTTCATAAGAGATTCACTACTGATATTGCTCCCAGAACCTTCCTCGTGTATGTTTCAAACCCATTATTCCTTGAATAATTCACAATCATTCAATATGAGGACTAATTGTTAACTTCTCGAAGAATCCCTCGTCATTTGTTTAGATTACCCACCAGCAGTTTCGTCTCGAATTTTTTCTTGCTTGTTTGTCCTTCTTCACTTTTCACCGGAATCCTCTCAACAACTAAAACAACTTGTTGAGTTGGCAGGCACACACGCCCGGCGGGAGAGGCAAATTGTGACTTTTTTCG